TTCAATATACAAATTAATGGGTTCTGTTAGGTTAGCTATATGTTGTGTATCATCAACGATTTCTACCGAATGTGGTAAAATGATGTCTTGAGCAGTTACATATCCTGGACCTTTAAAACAAATAGACGCGTCCCGAGTTCCATACAGATTACTTCTCAATACAATTTCTTTCAAATTCATTAAAATTTCATGTATTGATTCTTGAATACCTACTGTGGTGGAATATTCATGTGGTATTTTCTCAGATTTTGCACGTGTGATACATGTTCCCTCTATTTCTCCGAGCAAAATTCTTCGCATTGCAATGCCGATTGTATCAGCTTGGCCTTTCATAAGTGGAGACAGAATAAAGCGTCCATAATAAAGACGCTTACTGTCTACTCTGGATTCAACACACTTCCACTGTAGTGTCCGAGTAGATACTTTTACTTTTTCCCCAATCATAGTTATATATTTTTATCAAAAATTGTTTATTTCTCTTGAAATCTCTTTCTTTAATGTTTATTTTTAGTTTTACACACGTCTTTTTTTAGGGGCCCTACATCCATTATGTGGCATAGGGGTTACATCCCGTATAAACTTTAATAGTATACCACTTCTACGAATAGCTCTTAATGCTGCATCTCTTCCGAGACCGGGACCTTTTATCATGACTTCTGCTCGTTGCATGCCTTGATCTGCTACTGTTCGAATAGCATTTGCTGCTGCGGTTTGAGCGGCAAAAGGTGTCCCCCTTCGTGGACCCTTGAAGCCACACGAACCGGCAGAGGACCAACAAATCACCCGACCCCGTACATCTGTAACAGTCACAATGGTATTGTTGAAACTAGTTTGAACATAAATAACACCCTTTGGTATTTTACGAGGATGCTTACGCGAACCAATACGTCCATTTTTACGTGAACCAATTTTTGGTATAGGTTTTGCCATATTTTATTATTTTAAAAAATATAAGTCCGAAATATATGGATATATCCATTTCCTGTCAAAAAAGGATTCTTTACTATTTTCTATCTTAATTTTATTCTATTTCTACTAAGATAGATTTGAAATATCAAGCAATAATATTTGTTATAATACTTCTAACATAGAATAGATTCTAATATAGAATCTATACTATATTTTTGTTTTGATTTAATATTTAAGTGAATTAACTATTAATATGATTTTTTGAATTTAAATATTTATTGATTTGTGCATTCGGTACTTTCTTTAAAATAGAAAGCCCTTTTTTGTTTTGTGAAAATATTATCCTTGTCTTTGTTTATGTCTTGGATTGGAACAAATTACTATAATTCGCCCTCGTCTGCGGATCAATCGACATTTTTCACAAATTTTACGAACAGAGGCTCCTATTTTCATATTTCTCATTCCTTAACTTAATGCCGAATCTATTTATTGGAAGAAAATAGGGTTTCCTTATTACATTTTTTACTTTCCCGGTCATCGTATCGTCGTATACATATAAAAGAAGAGTACGTCGAATTTTCTTGGAAACATAGCCCAGAATCGTATTTAAATTCTATTTTTTCTATTAAAGGAACCTGGAATATACCCTGAGAAGTTATTCAGTAATTAAATCTTCATGAATTTTTTTATTTCTATTCTACTCTTGACACATTCACTAATGTATTAGCATTAGAAGTAATATTAGAAATCTGTGTTTTCTCTCCCCATTGACAAGAGTGGATAGAAGTTTTTTATATAATTCGGATATAAGAATATCCCAAAAATTACCATATATAACATAAAATTTCTCCGCCGATTCTTTCTAATCGAGCCTCTCGATCTGTCATTATACCTCTAGAAGTAGAAAGAATTACAATCCCCATACCTCCTAAAATTCTAGGAATTCGTTGATAGTTAGAATAGATTCGGAGACCTGGTGTACTGATCCGTTTTAAATTTAAAAACGTTTTAGATGATCCTTTCCTATTTCTTCTATATCGTAGAGTTAAAACTAAAAAGTATTTGTTGTTTTCCCGATGTTTTCTGACGTTTTCAACAAAACCCTCTCGTAAAAGTATTTTAACAATGTTTTCGATAATATTAGTAAGTGGTATTTGAACTGTTCTTTTTCTATTCATGTCAGCATTGCGTATCAAGGTTATTATATCAGCGATGGTATCCTTACTCATGAGAAATGAAAATGATTGTTGTTCGTTACCTTCAATATAATCAACGTGCTCCCTTTTTTTGATTCAATAAAATATCTAATTATTGAATATGAGAATATAATATAATAATACTCTATATATAGAAAATCTTATTATAATCTAATAGGATAATTTACATACATATATATAGAATATACTCAAACTAAAAAAATAGAATATTAGAAAATGAACTTTTATACTAATTTGGAATTCTGAATTCTATAAAAAATAGAATTCAGAATTCCAAATTAGTATATATAAATAAATAAGAAATATATATTTCATTCCTTTTTTTTTCTATCTATAATCTATAATATATTATTATTTTGATTTATTTTTTGAAATATTAATTAAATTAATTATTAAATTAAATGATATACCTATATCATGATCTCGTATTATAATACCTCGGGTGCTAATGAAACTATTTTAGTAAAATTGAACTTTCTCAATTCTCGGGGTATTGCGCAAAAAATTCGAGTTCCTTTTGGATTTCCTTCTTTATCAATAACAACCGCAGCATTATCATCATACTTTATTATCATACCATTACTACGTTTGAGTTCTTTACAAGTACGTACAATTACAGCTCTGATCACTTCTGATCTTTCTAAGCGCGTATTTGGTACTGCTTTTTTGATTACAGCAACAACAATGTCACCAATATAAGCATACCGTCGATTACTAGCTCCTATGATTCGAATACACATCAATTCGCGAGCTCCACTATTATCGGCTACATTTAAATAGGTTTGAGGTTGAATCATATCATTTTTTTTTTTATCTTTCAGTCAAAAAGTTGAAGTAAAAAAAATATTCTGTGTTCAAAAAAAAAAAAGAAACCCACAATTGCAATTTTTTTTCATACTAAAGACCTCTTTCCTTCGAATGATTATTCTGAAAGAATGAATTGAGTTCGTATAGGCATTTTCGATGCTGCTATTGAAATAGCTTTTCGAGCTATAATTTCTGAGACCCCACTCATTTCATAAAGTATTTTGCCGGGTTTAACGACAGCTACCCAATATTCGGGAGATCCCTTTCCTGAACCCATACGTGTTTCGGTAGATCTTACTGTAACAGGTTTGTCTGGAAATATGCGTACCCATATTTGTCCACCCCGACGGACATTTCGTGACATTGCCCGGCGCCCTGCTTCTATTTGTCTAGATGTGATCCAAGCAGGTTCAAGTGCCTGAAGAGCATATTTTCCGAAGCAAATACGATTACCTCGATAAGCTCTTCCTTTCATTCTTCCTCGATGTTGTTTACGGAATTTGGTTCTTTTAGGGTTATAGTTGATGGTTGTTTCTCAATTCCATCTCTATTCCAGAACCGTACATGAGATTTTCACCTCATACGGCTCCTCACGAATGAATCGATTCAAAAATATTTAACCGATAAAAAAATATACAATAACATACATCCATTAGAAATTTGTATATCTTGCTTTGATATATATTCTTTTGGTATAAGATTCTAACGAATCTGTATTTGTCTTTTCTTTTTATTATCATATCGGATTGGCAAAAATTTTGAAATAAAAAAAAAAAATTATCGCGGGCGGATATTTACTCTTTCATTATAAATTTCAGATGTAATGTAGGATTAGTCCAGAATTCCTCAAAAAACAATGAATGGTTCTTAGTTTCTTCCGCCATCCCACCTAATGAATTATTAAGATTTGTTTTTTTTTTTTTTCAAAATTTTAAAATAAAAAAAATTATCTTAGGTATTCACAGGTTCCATCGTTCCCATCGCTTTTCGATTTATGGTTAGGTCTAATTTCTACAACGGAGCCTCTTTAATAAGATTCTTTTTTGTTGAATCAACCTTCTCAGTTTTATTGATTCGCGGCTCTGGATTCGTTTATTCTAGGAATATATTCCATCCATTATGGATTAATTTTTAATATGGATGCTTTATTACACTACCTTTTATGAGATGACCCATAGACCTTTACATATTAGAATTCTATATCATTGATATCTTTTTTTCTCTCTTTCTTTCACCTCTTCGTTTATCTGTATATTCTTCTTGCTTTACAACTCATAATCAGATTCGTTTTTATTTCTGTTTTCAGTTGCTATAATTATATAACCACATATATCTTTATTTAGATTTTTTATTTGAACGGGTTCTTTATATCCAGATAATGCGAAGCGATGAGTAGGTTATTTGTTCGTTAGTTCTTTATTAAAAAATTCGTAGAATTTTTGTTTTAATTGAACCACTCGAAAAAACCAACGAGTCGCACACTAAGCATAGCAATTCCTTCACTATAAAATAATTATTAAAATTTTTTATTGAATCTTATAAAATTTGTCATTTATTCTTTTGGAATAAGAATATATTAAGAATTCCTCATTTTTTGTTTTATCCAAAGATGGAAGCTTAAAGATACTGAAAAGTTTCTTATTCTTTGTTTAGAAATATCCAAACTTTGATCCCTAATACCCCATAAATAGTTCGAACTGGATAGGAACAATAATCAATTTTAGCTCGAATGGTTTGTAGAGGAACCCTACCTTCTCTGATCCATTCGACACGTGCAATTTCTTTTCCGTCGATACGTCCCGCAATTTGTACTTGAACTCCTTTTGTACCCGCCTGTTCAGCTAATTCTATAGCTTTTTTGATTGCTTGACGAAATGGAATTCTATTCTTTAATTGTTCGGCTATATATTCTGCAAGAATATTAGGGTCTCTATAAGCATTTGGAATTCTTGTAATTGCAATGTTGAGTTTTCGGTTCACACAATTCAGTTTTTTTTGCACATTTATCTGTAATTCTTCGATTCTTCGAGGCTTATCCTCGATTAATAACTCGGGAACTGCCATATAGATTATGACTTGAATCAGATCGATTCTTTTTTTAATCTTTATCCGTCCAATTCCCCCGACACCAGAGGATATTCTTATCGTTTTTTGTATATAATTCTGGATACAATCTCGTATTATTTTATCTTCTTTTAGATTCTCGGAATAATTTGTTGGTTGTGCAAACCAAATAGAATCATGACTTTGAGTTGTACCAAGTCTGAAACCAAGCGGGTGTATTTTTTGTCCCATAATTCCTCACTACTTTATATAAAATGATACGACTTATTTGTCTACTTTTTTATCTTTTTGTTATATATCTTTATGACTCATTGACTTAGTTCGTTGAAATTTAGATTGTGACTAGCATTTGCTGCTGCAAACCAATTAAAAAAAATGTTAACGACGAGATCTATTATCATTTTTCGTATATCCTAGGACGTTTCGAGTAGGTGAAAACTCTCCCAATTTATGGCCTACCATACGATCTGTTATATAAATAGGTAAATGCTCTTTTCCATTATGGATAGCAATGGTATGCCCAATCATTGTAGGTATAATGGTAGATGCTCTGGACCAAGTTATTATTATTTCTTTTTCTCCTTTTGTGTTAAGCTTATTAATTTTTCTTAATAAATGATTCGCTACAAAAGGATTTTTTTTTAGTGAACGTCCCATAGTTAATTACTCCTCTTATATTTAAAAAAATAAAATCATATTATTTAATGTCATAGTAAATTACTCTTTTATTTTTTTTTTTTATTTTGTATTGTAATTGGAAAGACGAAGAAACAAATTCGATTTTCTCTACTATTTATACTGTCTACTCTAACACTATTTACTACGGCGACGAAGAATCAAATTATCACTATATTTATTCCTTTTTCTACTTCTTCTTCCAAGTGCAGGATAGCCCCACGGAGTTACTGGTTTTTTTCTACCAATCGGGGCCCTCCCTTCACCACCCCCATGTGGATGGTCTACAGGGTTCATAACAACTCCTCTTACTACAGGGCGCCTACCTAGCCAACGTTTAGATCCGGCTTTGCCCAAACTTTTCTGGTTTACCCCAACATTCCCCACTTGTCCGACTGTTGCTGAGCATTTTTTAGATATCAAACGGACCTCTCCAGAAGGTAATTTTAAAGTTGCCGATTTCCCCTCTTTTGCAATCAGTTTCGCTACAGCACCTGCTGCTCTAGCTAATTGTCCACCCTTTCCGGGTGTGATTTCTATATTATGTATGGCCGTGCCTAAGGGCATATCGGTTGAAGTAGATTCTTCTTTTTGATCAATCAAAATCCCTTCCCAAACTGTACAAGCTTCTTCCAAAGCATACGGCTTTCTGGATGTAGATAATGATATCTATACAGATGGATCTTCTATATCGTAGAATTCTTATTCTTATATATATATGGCATAACGAAATACCGCATGAGTGGATATATTTCTAATCTAGGAATCTAAATCTGCATCTGCCGAATCACTCGTGTTATGATCTTCTACATCCTAGGTCTTCGCGTTCCTTCATCTGGCTTATGTTCTTCATGTAGCATTCAGACCGAATGACTCTATGAAATTACGTCGCTACTTCCACATAGTACGGGTAACGTAGGAGACATTTCTATTTATCCCTGGGGGAATCCTTAGAATTACCACAGCTTAGCTTTCAATTTGCCTCTGACCATCAAATGAAATGTGAATAACCCTTGTCTCCTCCCCTCTTTGAAACAAGTGTCGCTTCTTGTTCTGTCGGTGCTTGAAACAATTTTGTCTTCTCCATATTACTATATCTCTAGGGTCAATAATTTTATATGAGGAACTACTGAACTCAATCACTTGCTGCCGTTACTCTTCAGTTTTCTGTTGAAGTCTATCCTGTAGAGGTACTCCAATTGGATCAGTGATCGATTTCTAGGTTTCGCTGTAAACCTAATTGGTTACTTCCAATTACGTAAATCAATAGTTCAAACCGCACTCAAAGGTAGGGCATTTCCCATTTTTATAGGAACTTCTGTACCATAAACAATGGTATCTCCAATTCTAGCCCCTCTCGGGTGTAAAATATATCTTTTCTCACCATCCCCATAGTGTATGAGACAAATGTATGCATTTCGATTAGGGTCGTATTCTATAGTTACTATTCTACCATATATGTCTTTGTCATTCCGTCGAAAATCTATTTTCCGGTATAGACGCTTATGACCTCCCCCTCGATGCCCTGCGGTAATGATTCCTCTGGCATTTCGTCCTTTACCACAACGATGCTTTCCATAAATCAAACGATTTCGTGAGTTGGATTTCACTTGACTGTCTACGGCTCCATTGCGTGTGCTCGGGATAGAAGTTTTGTATAAATGTATCGCCATGCTATGCTATTTAGTATTTTTTAATTTAAGTTCTTTTCTTTCTAAGGGGTGGAATAGAATAACCCGGTTGAAGCGTAATGATCATACGTCTGTAATGCATTGTATGTCCCTTAATAGATCGCACTCTTCTACCCTTTATCGGGAGTCTATGACTATTCATAGCTATTACCTTGACACCAAAGAAGAGTTCGACCCATTGCTTTATTTCTGTCCTAGTTGATCCCGATTCGACATTAAAAGTATATTGATTTTTCCCCAATAACCGAATACTTTTGTCTGTAAATACTGCATATTTTATTCCATTCATAAATATATTTTCTTCCCTATGAGTTCTAGTCTCAATAAGACTACTAGTTTTTTTATTGTTCATATATATTTTATCGAATATACCACACCAATTCGTTATGTATGGATGATGAGATTCCATTGATACAGAGCCAATCGTTCTTTTTTCTCTGATAGATAGTCTGGATTCAAATCCTACTGAGAGGTCCAGTAGAGATCCGAAATTATTCTAATATTATAATTAATATTAGAAAATATATATTGACATAAAGTAATAAAATTGACATAAAGTAATAAAAAAATAATAATATATATTGACATAATATATATATTGACATATAATATATATTGACATAAAGTAATAAAATTGACATAAAGTAATAAAAAAATAATAATAAAGTAATAAAATAAAAAAATAATATATATATATATTATATATATATAATATATATAATATAATATATATTGACATAAGGTAATAAAAAAATAATAATATATATTGACATTGACATAAGGTAATAAAAAAATAATAATCTAATTGAAATTCTTCTTTTTGGAGAGAGGGTTTCATTGGGGTGCATCCAGTAGGAATTGAACCTACGACTTCGCCAATTATGAGTTGGGCGCTTTAACCATTCAGCCATGGATGCTTCGGGGGAATCCTCGTACCTGGTGAATAACCAAATTCCAATTGAAGTGAAATCTTTTAGAAAAATCAATGCATTAAAGGAGGTTGAAAAAAAAATGCATCGAGTTAAATACTACTTGGTTTTCGTTCAGGTGAAATCTTTTAGAAAAATCAAAGCATTAACGGAGGTTGAAAAAAAAATGCATCGAGTTAAATACTACTTGGTTTTCGTTCAGGTGAAATCTTTTAGAAAAATCAAAGCATTAACGGAGGTTGAAAAAAAAATGCATCGAGTTAAATACTACTTGGTTTTCGTTCAGGTGAAATCTTTTAGAAAAATCAAAGCATTAAAGGGGGTTGACAAAAAAATGCATCGAGTTAAATACTACTTGGTTTTCGTTCAAGTGAAATGTTTTAATTTTAAAAAAATAATAAGGGAGGTTGACAAAAAAATGCATCAATTTAAAGACTGGGTTTTCGTTCAAGTGAAATCTTTTAGAAAAATCAATGCATTAAAGGAGGTTGAAAAAAAAATGCATCAATTTAAAGACTGGGTTTTCGTTCAAGTGAAATCTTTTAATTTAAAAAAAAAAAAATAAGGGAGGTTGACAAATGCATCACTTTAAATACTGGGTTTTCGAATTGAGAGAGATTTTTAGAGAGATCCGGAATTCTCGCGATTTCTTAGATTCATGGACTCAAATTAATTCAGCGGTATCTTTCATTCACATTTTTTGCGATCAAGAGAGTTTTATCAAACTCTTGGACTCCCGAATTTGGAGTATCCTACTTTCACGCAATTCACAGGGTTTAACAAGGACAAGGAATCGATATTTCACGATCAATAATGTAGTATTCTTTGTAGTAGCGATCCTTCTATATCGTATTAACAATCGAAAGATGATCGAAAGAAAAAATTTCTATTTGACAGGACTTCTTCCTATACCTATGAATTCCATTGGACCCAGCAATGATGATAGATTGGAAGACTCAAAAGATTCAACCAATATCAATAGGTTGATTGTCCCGCTCCTGTATCGTCCAAAAGGAAAAAATATATCTCCGAGATCTTTTTTCTCTGATAGATGGTCAGAACTTCATCTGGATTCAAATCCTACCGAAAGGTCCAGTAGAGATCAGAAATTATTAAAGAAAGAAGAAGATGTTTCTTTTCTTTTTTCCAGACGATCGGAAAATAAAGAAATAGAAAATATAGTCAAGATAAGTATGTATTTACAAAAGACTGTCTCAATTCATCCTATTTCATCCGATCCAGGATGTAATATGGTTACGAAGGATGAACTTGACAGTTCTAATAAGATTTCCTTATTGAACAAAAACCCACTTTTTGGTTTATTGCATCTATTCCAGTACCGGAACAGGGGGGGATACATGTTACACCACTATTTTGAATCCGAAGAGAGATTTCACGAACTGGCGGATCTATTGAATCTATCAATAACCGAGCCGTATTTGGTGTATCATAAGCGATTTTCTTTTTCTATTGATTCTTTGAAATCGGATCCAAAACAATTCTTAAATGAGGTATTTGGGAATGAATCAAAAAAGAAATCTTTATTGGTTCTACCTCCTCTTTTTTATGAAGAGAATGAATCTTTTTATCAAAGGATCATAAAAAAATGGGTCCGCACCCCTTGTGGGAATGATTTGAAAAATTCAAAACCAAAAATAGTGGTATTTACTAGTAACAACATAATGGAGGCAGTCTATCAATATAGATTGATCCAAAATCTGATTCAAATACAATATAGTATCTATGGGTACATAATAAATGTATGGAATCTATTCATTCTAAAGAATAGATTAGATCGCAACTTCGAATATGGAATTCAAAGGTATCAAATAGAAAATGATACTATGAATCATAGAACTATAATGAAATACACGATCAACCAACATTTATCAAATTGGAAAAAGAGTCAGAAGAAAAGGTTCGATCCTCTTTTTTGGATTTCTCGAACCGAGGGATTCATGAATAGAGATCCTAATGCATATAGATATAAATGGTCCAATGGGACCGAGAATTTCCAGGAAAATTTGGACCATTTCATTTCCGAGCAGAATAGCCGTTTTCAAGTACTGTTTGATCGATTACGTATTAATAAATATTCAATTAATTGGTCTGAGGTTATCGACAAAAAAGATTTATCTAAGTCACTTTGTTTCTTTTTGTCCAAGTTTCTTCTCTTTTTGTCTAACTCACTTCCTTTTTTCTTTGTGAGTTTCGGGAGTATCCCCGTTCATAGGTCCCAGATCCACATCTATGAATTGAAAGGTCTGAATGATCCACTCTGTAATCAGTTGTTAGAATCAATAGGTCTTCAAATAGGTAATTTGAAAAAAAGTAAACCCTTCTTATTGGACGACTACCAGACTTCCCAAAAATCGAAATTATTGATCAATGGAGGACCAATATCACCATTTTTGTTCAATAAGATACCAAATAGGATGACGGATTCCTATTTCTCAAAGATATCCCACGGTCAAGACAATTGGTTGAATCCCGTGAAACCGTTTCATAGAAGTTCATTGATATCCTCTTTTTATAAAGCAAATCGACTGCGATTCTTGAATAATCCATATAATTTAGGCTTCCTTTGTAACACAAGATTCTCTTTTTATGTGGAAAGGGCCTGTATCAATAATTATGATTTTCTGTATGGACAATTCCTCAATATCTTGTTCAGTCGAAACAAAATATTTTCTTTGTGCGGCGGTAAAAAAAAACATGCTTTTTTGGATACTATTTCACCAATCGAATTACAGGTATCTAACATTTTTATACCTAAGGATTTTCCACAAAGTGGTCACGATAGAACTAGTTACTCGATCGCAGACATTTCTGGAACACCCTTAACAGAGGAAGAAAAAGTCCATTTTGAAAGAATTGATTGTCAACCTCTTTCAGATATGAATCTACCTGATTCAGAAGGTAAGAACTTGCATAAGTATCTCAATTTCAATTCCAACATGGGTTTGATTCAAAGTCCATATTCTGAGAAATATTTCCCATCCGAAAAGAGGAAAAAAGGCAGTCCTTATGTAAAAAAATCCCTTGAGAAAGGGGAGATGTATAGAACCTTTCAAAGAGGTAGTGTTTTTTCAACTCTCTCAAAATTGAAACGATTCCGAAGATATATACCATGGTTACTTACCTCGACAGGGTACAAATATCTAAAATTAATATTTTTAGATACTTTTTCAGACCTAGTGACGATACTAAGTAGTAGTAAAAATTTTCAAAAATTTATATCCATTTTTCATTATATTATGCATGGATCAGATATATTATCGGGAATTATTCAGAAAAAATTGTGCCTTTCATCAAAATGGAATCTGATAAGTGAGATTTCGAGTAAGTCTTTCCATAATCTTCTGCTGGGAGAAATTATTCATCCAAATAATGAGTCAGCATCGACACATCTGAGATCGCTAAATATTCGGGAGTTCTTCTATTCAATCCTTTTCCTTCTTCTTGTTACTGGATATATCATTTTTACACACCTTCTCTTTGTTTCTCGATTCTATGGTGAGTTACAGACAGAGTTCCAACAGGTCAAATCTTTGATGATTCCATCCTACATGATTGAGTTGCGAAAACTTCTGGATAGGTATCCGACATCGGGACTTAATTCTTTCTGGTTAAAGAATCTCTTTCTAGTTGCTCTGGAACAATTAGGAAATTTTATAGAAGAAAGACGAGGTTCTGCTTCTGGCAGCAAGGGTGGTGGTCCCATTTATGAGGTCAAATCCATACGTTCTAAGAAGAAAGATTTTAATCTCATCGATCTCATAAGTATTATACCAAATCCCATCGATCAAATAGCTTTTTCGAGAAATACTAGACATCTAAGTAATACAAGTAAATTGATATATTCCTTCATAAGAAAAAGAAAAAACGTAAATAGTGATTGGATTGATGATAAAATCGAATCCTGGATCTCGAAGAGTGATTTGATTGCTGATAAAGAAAGAGAATTCTTGGTTCAGCTCTCTACCTTAACGGCAGAAAAAAGGATTGATCAAATTCTATTGAGTCTGACTCATAGTGATCGTTTAGCAAAGAATAACTCTGGTTATCAAATGATTGAACAACCGGGAACAATTTACTTACGATATTTAATTGACATTCATAAAAAGGATCTAATGAATTATGAGTTCAATCCATCCTGCTTAGCAGAAAGACGGATATTCCTTGCTCATTATCAGACAATCGCTTATTCCAAAACCCCGTGTGGGGCTAGTAGTTTTGATTTCCCATCCAATAGGAAACCCTTTTCGCTCCGCTTAGCCCAACCCCTAGGAGGGGGTATTTTAGTGATTGGTTCTATAGGAACTGGACGATCCTTTTTGGTCAAAAACCTAGCGAAAAACTCTTATCTTCCTTTCATTACAGTATTTCTGAACAAGTTGCTGGATAACCATCCTAAGGGTTTTAATATTGATGAGAATGATAGTGAAGAGAATTTTTTTGATGATAGAGAGGGTACCATTTACAGTCTTTTACCTAGTAACGAGAGTCAGGATAGTTACTATAGTTACGATAGTGATGATAGTGAGGATAGTGAGGATTTCGACCGTGACCTTGATAGGAATCTCAAGTTTCTAACTATGAAGGATGTGCTACCTAGGGATCTGATACCGGACATAGACCGATTTTTGATCAACCTTCAATTCGAATTAGCAAAAGCAATGTCTCCTTGTATAATTTGGATTCCAAACATTCATGACCTGAATATGAATGAGTCCAATGACTTATCCCTCGGTCTATTAGTGAACTATCTTTCTAGGGATAGTCAAAGATGTTCCACTAGAAATATTCTTGTTATTGCTTCGACTCATATTCCCCAAAAAGTAGATCCCGCTCTAATCGCTCCGAATAAATTAAATACATGCATTAAGATACGAAGACTTCTTATTCCACAACAACGAAAGCACTTTTTTACTCTTTCATATACAAAGGGATTTCACTTGGAAAAGAAAATGTTCCATACTAATGGATTTGGGTCCATAACGATGGGTTCCAATGTACGAGATCTTGTAGCACTTACCAATGAGGCCCTATCAATTAGTATTATACAAAAGAAATCTATAATAGACACTAATATAATTAGATCTGCTCTTCATAAACAAACTTGGGATTTGCGATCTCAGATAAGATCGGTTCAGGATCATGGGATCCTTTTCTATCAGGTAGGAAGGGCTGTTTCACAAAATGTACTTCTAAGTAATTGCTCCATAGATCCTATATCTATTTATATGAAGAAGAAATCATGTAACGAGGGGGATTCTTATTTATACAAATGGTACTTCGAACTTGGAACAAGCATGAAGAAATTAACGATACTTCTTTATCTGTTAAGTTGTTCTGCAGGATCGGTCGCTCAAGACCTTTGGTCTCTACCGGAACCTAAGGAAAAAGATGGGATCACTTCTTATAGACTCGTTGAGAATGATTCTGATCTACTTCATGGCCTATTAGAAGTAGAAGGCGCTCTGGTTGGATCCTCACGGACAGAAAAAGATTGCAGTCAGTTTGATAATGATCGAGTGACATTGTTTCTTCGGCCCGAACCAAGGAATCCCTTAAATATGATTAAAAATGGATCTAATTCTATCGTTGATCAGAGATTTCTCTATGAAAAATATGAATCGGAGTTTGAAGAAGGGGGAGGAGTCCTCAACCCGCAACAGATAGAGGAGGATTTATTCAATCACATAGTTTGGGCCCCTAGAATATGGCGCCCTTGGGGCTTTTTATTTGATTGTATCGAAAGATCCAATGAATTGGGATTTCCCTATTGGGAGAGGTCATTTAGGGACAAGCAGATCTTTTATGATGAAGAGGATGAGCTTCAAGAGAACGATTCGGAGTTCTTGCAGGGTGAAACCATGCAGTACCAGACACGAGATAGGTCTTCCAAAGAACAAGGCGTTTTTCGAATAAGCCAGTTCATTTGGGAACCCGCGGATCCACTCTTTTTGCTATTCAAAGATGATACTTCTGTTTCTGTGTTTTCACATCGAGAATTCTTTACAGATGAAGAGATGTCAAGGGTACTTCTGACTTCCCAAACAGACAAATATTATTGGAAATATATAAATCAACCCTGGTTTATGAAGAATACACAAGAAAAGCATTTTGAATTGTTGATTCGTCGACAGAGATGGCTTAGAACCAATAGTTCGTTATCGAATGGATTTTTCCGTTCTAATACTCTATGGGAGAGTTATCAATATTTATCAAATCTGTTTCTATCTAATGGAACGCTATTGGATGAAATGACAAAGACATTGTTGAGAAAACAATGGCTTTTCCCGGACGAGATGGTTGTTGCTATCTCTTCCAATAACGAATCATTGGTTTAACCGAATAACTAAATAAAATAGATACTTTCTTTCTCTTCGTCTCAAATTGATATGATATTAGGGGATCTTCTGAAACATCCCCTAATATCAATCAATAAAAAACATTCTTGTTGACTGAGACTAACTCTAATTGTCTTGTTCGGAAGTAAACAAAGAGATCTACGGGATGGTTTGTCCTATTAAGATATTCAGGACCAATAAGTACTGAATTCTCTTTCTTTTAGGATAGGTCCTGAAAGGAAAAGGTTGGCATGCCAACAGGCGTCTATTATGGAATTAAACCGACCTGAAAGTATAGTACCCACTTTTTGGCTAGAGGTTTCTATTGGAACCCTGTGTGATTCCTGTTCAA